GAAGAGATTTGATAAATACTGATAACTCTCGGATAGAATATTAGAACGGAAAGATCCATTAGGTTTAGATAATGAACTCTTGGTTCTAAATGATCTCTGGCGATAAATCAGCAATTCGATTTCTCGCGTATTCTTTCTAAACCAGCGTTTATAGGCAGATGTAGAAGGATCCCTTTGGGGAATCAGCAACTCCTTTAACATCTTTTCATCTGCAAAGAATTCTCGATCTGAAAATACAGAGACAAAGGACTCATCTTCGAGTAGCAAAAAGAGTGGATCCCCAGGCTCCCAAAAGAATTTTTTTCGAAGAAAAAAGCCTTGTTCTTTGGAAATGGAAAATCTATCTCGTATCGGGTACCACGGGGCTGGACTCCACGAGAACTCCGAATCTTCCTCTTCCCGTTCTTTCTCTTCCGCTTCTTTCTTTTCTTCTTCCCACACCTCTTGCTCTTGACGAAGCCGATCCTCTTCGTCTTCAAGAGGATCCTCTTGCTCTTTAAACTCAGCTTCTTGCTCTTGAAGCTCAGCCTCTTCCTCTTCAAGCTCAGCCTTTTCCTTTTCCTTTTCTTTCTCTCCCTCTTCCTCTTCATCATAAAACTCATCTTCGTCATCAAAAAACTGAACTTCTTCATCATAAAGCTCATCTTTTTCATCATCAATGCTCTGCTTGTCCCTCGCCCAATAGGGAAATCCCAATGAATTGGGCCTTTCGATACAATCCAAATCAAATAGAAAGTTCCAAGGTCGCCATATTCTAGGAGCCCAAACTATGTGATTGAATAAATCCCCCACTAAGTGTTGCGGGTCGAGGTCTTCCTCCTTTTCTTCAAACTCCGATTTGTCTTCTTTTTGTTCATAGTCAGAGAGAAATCTCTGATCAAAGATAGAACTCAATACATTTTGCATCATATCCAAGGGACTCCTTGGTTCGGGCCGAAAGAGCAATGTCACTCGATCATTATCAAACTGACTGCAATCTTTTTCTGTATCAAACTGACTGCAATCTTTTTCTGTATCAAACTGACTGCAATCTTTTTCTGTCCGTGAGGATCCCACCAGAGGGCCTTCTACTTCGAATACTTCTAATACTTCTAATAGGCCATGAACTAGATCAGAATCATTCTCAACAAGTTCATAAGAAATGATCCCACTTTTTTCATCGGGTAGAGACCAAAGGCCTTGAGCAACCGATCCGGCAGAACAACTCAAAAGATAAAGAAGTATTGTTAATTTCCTCATGCTCGTTCCAAGTTCGAAGTACCATTTGTACAAATAAGAATCCCATTCGATACACAATTTTATCTGCGCATAGATAGATATAGGATCCATGAGGCAATTACTTAGAAATACATGTTGTGCAACAGCCCTTCCTATCTGATAGAAAATGAACCCATGATCCGGAGCGGGCCTTCCCCAGGCTCGCAAATCCCAAGTTTGTCTATGAAGAGCGCATCGAATTAGATTATCGTCTAGAATTGATTTCTTCTGTGTAATACTAATCGATAGGGCCTCATTGGTAAGTGCTACAAGATTTCGTACATTGGAACCCATAGTTATGGACCCGGATCCATTAGTATGGAACATTTTCTTTTCCAAGTGAAATCCCCTAGTATACGAAAGAGTGAAAAAAAGCTTTCGTTGGTGTGGGATAAGAAGCCTTCGTATCTTAATGCATGTATTTAATTTATTCGGAGCTAGTAGAGCGGGATCCACTTTTTGGGGAATATGAGTCGAAGCAATAACAAGAATATCTCTAGTGGAACATCTTTCACAATCCCTGGAGAGATAGTTCACTAATAGACCGAGGTCTAAGGAATTCAACTCATGCATATACAGATCATGAATGTTTGGAATCCATATTATGCAAGGAGACATTGCTTTTGCTAATTCGAATTGAAGGGTCATATAAAATAGGTCTATTTTCCGCAGTAGACCCATATCCAGATAAGTTATATTTCTCAGATAGCAAGATATATCAGACTCCATATCTATAGAAAGGCTACTCGAACTAACATAGTCACTATCATCAATATCGTCAATATCATCAATATGATCAATCTCGTCATCGTCACTAGACTCGTAACTCTCAAGATCCTCAAGAAATTCATCTTCCTCTTCATCGTTAAGATACCCACGAACTAGAAGGGTGCTCCTTATTTTCTTGGTCTGAAATATTGTAATGAAAGGAACATAGGACTCTGTCGCTAGGTATTTGACCAAATGGGATCGTCCAACTCCTATAGAACCTATCACTAAAACACCGCTAGAGGGAGATAGGGCTAAACGGAGCGAAAAGGGTTTTCCATGAGATAGGAAATCAAAACGATTCGCCTCACACGAGGTTTGTGAATAAGTGGTTGTCTGAGAATGAGCAAGGAATATCCGTCTTTCTGCTAAACAGGATGTGTTGAACTTATAATTCAGTAGATTCCTTTTATGAATGTCAACTAAGTATCGTAAGTAAATTGCTCCCGGCTCTTCAATCATTTGATAAGCAGAG